AGCCGAATACAAAGATTCTATTGCATATATATATGTTGGATAAAAACATATATCTCTAGATATACAAGATTTAAAATATAAAATCTAAGACTCAAATGTTTCTATTGTTGTCTTGTATCCACAATTAAACCTATGGATCCTTATCCTTAGGATTGGTATATTCTTTATATATCCTGTAGTTTCCCTGAATCAAGCGAAGTATCACAAATCTTTCGACCCACCCCATATATTGTCCTCTTCGTTTCGTGTTAGAATAGAACCTTAATTTATTACTTGTTATTAGTTTTTTATTAGACGAGATTTTACGAATGTTTCGAGGAGAGAACAAATAGTTCTTTTTTTGTTCGATACGAAGACATAGGAAAAACCCCTCTTTACCATTATTATTTCTAATATTTAGAATCGATCATATTCATATATAGTGAAGTTTTACCCCCGGATTCCCATAAAACAAAAAAGAATCCTTTTTCACACTTCAGTGATTGAATTTCTATGTTTAGTCTGATAGGAAATAAATAAAGCTAAAGAATTGTGGCTCGAATGACTATTCATCTATTGTATTTTTATGCAAACAAATAGGGGGCAATAAAACTCTATGGAAAGATGGTGGTTTAATTCGATGGTGTTTAAAAAGGAGTTAGAGCGTAGGTATGGGATAAAGAACTCAATGGACAATCTTGGTCCTGTTGAAAATACTAGTGAAAGTGAAGATCCGAATAGAAAAGGTAGGGCTAAAAACATTCATAGTTGCAGGGGTCGTGACAATTCTAGTTACACTAATGTGGATCGTTTATTCGGCTTCAAAGACATTTGGAATTTTCTCTCTGATGATACTTTTTTAGTTAGGGATAGTAATGGAGATACTTATTCTATCTATTTTGATATTGAAAATCATATTTTTGAGATTGACAACGACCATTCTTTTATGAGTGAATTAGAGAATTCTTTTTATCATTATCGCAATTCTAGTTGTATGAATAATGGATCTACGAGTGAAGATTCCTTATCCAATCGTTACATGTATGTAACTCAATCTAGTTGGAATAATCACATTAATAGTTGCATTGACAGTTATCTTCAGTCTCAAATCTGTATTGATACGTCCATTGTAAGTGATAGTAGTGACAGTTACATTTCTAGGTGCATTTTTGATAAACGTAGAACTAGTAGTGAAAGCGGGAGGTCCAGTCTACGAACCCGCGCGAAGAGTAGTGATTTAACTCTAAGAGAAGCGTCTAATGATCTCGATGCAACTCAAAAATACAGGCATTTGTGGGTTCAATGCGAAAATTGTTATGGATTAAATTATAAGAAATTTTTGAAATCAAAAATGAATATTTGTGAACAATGTGGATATCATTTGAAAATGAGTAGTTCAGAAAGAATCGAACTTTCGATCGATCCCGGTACTTGGGATCCTATGGATGAAGACATGGTCTCTCTGGATCCCATTGGATTTCATTCGGAGGAGGAGCCCTATAAAGATCGTATTGATTCTTATCAAAGAAAGACAGGATTAACTGAGGCTGTTCAAACAGGTGTAGGTCAACTAAATGGTATTCTCGTAGCAATTGGGGTTATGGATTTTCAGTTTATGGGGGGTAGTATGGGATCCGTGGTGGGGGAGAAAATCACTCGTTTGATTGAGTACGCTACCAATCGACTTATACCTCTTATTATAGTGTGCGCTTCGGGGGGGGCGCGCATGCAAGAAGGAAGTTTGAGCTTGATGCAAATGGCTAAAATATCATCTGCCTTATATGATTATCAATCCAATAAAAAGTTATTTTATGTATCAATCCTTACATCTCCTACTACTGGTGGGGTAACAGCTAGTTTTGGTATGTTGGGAGATATCATTATTGCCGAACCCAATTCCTACATTGCATTTGCGGGTAAAAGAGTAATTGAACAAACATTGAATAAAACAGTACCTGAAGGTTCACAAGCGGCTGAATATTTATTCCAGAAAGGTTTATTCGACCTAATCGTACCACGTAATACTTTAAAAAGTGTTCTGAGTGAGTTATTTAAGCTCCACGACTTTTTTCCGTTCAATTCAAATTCAATCAAGTAGAGCGTATTAAGTTCAATTATTTTATTTGTAGCAAACAAGTAGTTAGCTTGTCGGAATTAAAGTAAATAAGAACGCAATTTTCTTTGGTTGGTGACCTAAGATCTAATTGTAGAAAGAAGCAAAAGTTGCGGATAACTCTTTTTTTTTACCTAGATTTCCCATTACTAATTAAGAAGTCTTTATCAAGAAGATAAAAGCGTGAGTTCTTCCTTTCGTGAATTAGGCAAATAAAACGAATTTCGCCTTACGTAGATAATCAAATATAGAAAAGATAGATATATAGTTTTTTATCTTTCTGCATCGCCCGAAAATATCATTTTCACTAAAAATCCTGGTTATGTCGCATTCTAGCAAATCTTTCGATAATTTGTAAGAAACCTTTTAAAATTAGAAGACAAGAACAAAACACAAAGAAATTAATAAAAAAATATAAATATATTTAATATAATAAAGTTGATTATCATAGGTATCTTTCGTGTAAAAAAATGAATAAGTCCATTTATTTAGTTCTACATTCCTTGGACTTAGTCTATATACTCACTTAGATATATAGATATTTATTACTTCTATAATAATAAAGACCAATTCATAATAATTACACTTTTGAATTATAATTATTGTAAAATATGATATAAAAAAAAATAATAACAGGTGCAAATAATAAATCGAGGTACCCCATTTTATGACAACTTTCACTTTTCCCTCTATTTTTGTGCCTTTAGTAGGCCTAGTATTTCCGGCAATTGCAATGGCTTCTTTATTTCTTTATGTTCAAAAAAACAAGATTGTTTAGATCTGAGGGTACCCCAATCTCATCCATTTTTTTTTTGAACTTCTACTTGCTAGCATAACACAGATATTTATTTCTTTCGGGAAATGGAAATATGGTATGACATGTGATTTCTAAAGGAAAAAGCTATTATGCCTACAGAAAATGATCTATGGGTAAATAAAATCCAGCTAGTTTCAAATAAAGCAGGATCGTTGGATACCTAAAGTTGGTGGATCCATCTGTAATATGTATATTTGGGATTTAAGGAAGGGTATGTTATTAGTTTAGATCTAAACAATTTGATAAATTACCCCTAAGGGTTCACATCAACTAGCACTAGTTCACATCAAACTAGTGCTAGTTTGATGAGAGTTCCTTCGGAAACAAAAAAAAGTAAAGTCAAAATAATTTGGGGTATTCTCTCAATTCCAATAAAATTAAATCGGATGAAGTATGAGTTGGCGATCAGAACATATATGGATAGAACTTATAACGGGGTCTCGAAAACTAAGTAATTTTTGCTGGGCCCTTATCGTTTTTTTAGGTTCATTAGGATTCTTATTGGTTGGAACTTCCAGTTATCTTGGTAGAAATTTGATATCTTTTGTTCCGGCTCAGCAAATTGTTTTTTTTCCACAAGGGCTCGTGATGTCTTTCTACGGGATCGCTGGTTTCTTTATTAGTTCCTATTTGTGGTGCACAATTTCCTGGAATGTAGGTAGTGGTTATGATCGATTCGATAGAAAGGAGGGAATAGTGTGTATTTTTCGTTGGGGATTTCCTGGAAAAAATCGTCGCATATTCCTCCGATTCCGTATAAAAGATATTCAGTCCATTAGAATAGAAGTTAAAGAGGGTATTTATGCTCGTCGTATCCTTTATATGGACATCAGAGGCCGGGGGGCTATTCCGTTGACCCGTACTGATGAGAATTTGACTTCACGAGAAATTGAACAAAAAGTCGCCGAATTGGCCTATTTTTTGCGCGTACCAATTGAAGTCTTTTGAGAAAAGGAAATGGGCTGAAGAATGAATGCTTTCTCAGCAGGAGGGAAAAAATTCCTGTTTTTTCTATAACATAATTTAACTGAAGTTTCGTCAAAACGTTCAGTCGAGCCAAAGCCGATATATATGGAACAACCCTAAAATAACCTCCTTTGTGGTTTTTTATGCGTATCCAAATCCATGCAACTCAATTCAAACAAGTAACAAATCGAACTACTAGATTCAATTCATCGGATACATCAAATGATTTCGAAAGAAATAAATTCATCTTTTTTCAATATTTGTTGGAATTGATACTTTAGATGCAGATAAATCCTATCGTGTAAATTATTTCTGTCAATCGACCCTTTAATTTATCCTTTCTTTTGTGTTCCATTACTAATACTAACCAATAAAGGGTTTTCTTAATAATGATGACTGGTCCATTTCTGTCTTGTTTTACCACTCATTTTTTTTATCATCACAATATCTTTCTCTCAATTATTCTATTCTTGGATATGGGTAATCGTTGGAATTTTTTCAAAATATTCTATATTTTTATAGAAAAGGAATTCTTTCGTCTCAAAATATCAATAATATTAATTTCTTAAAGTGTCTCCTTTCGGTCATTCATCGAAAGGAGACACTTTAAGAAATTTGATGAATTGAGAGATCTGGAAACAATATTTTTGATTATTTCTTGATTCGAATTCGAAGCGGAGTCGTAGTCTATTTTTGTATTCGTTCTAGATTCACACAAAATCACAAATAAAATAGATTCATAGGTTTGATACCTTGTCTAGAACTCATGGGTAAAAGAAATATTCGATCACATAGAGTCGACGAATGAAGTGGGTTAATTAATAATTCACAGACGAAAAATGGCAAAAAAGAAAGCATTCATTCCTCTTTTGTATCTTGCATCTATAGTGTTTTTGTCCTGTTGGATTTCTCTCTCATCATTTACTAAAAGTATGGAATCTTGGGTTACTAATTGGTCGAATACTGATCAATCCGAAATCTTTTTGAATGATATTCAAGAAAAAAGTATTTTAGAAAAGTTCATAGAATTAGAGGAAATCCTCTTCTTGGACGAACTGATCAAGGAATACTCGGAAATACATCTACAAAAGCTTCCTATAGGAATCCACAAGGAAACGATCCAATTAATCAAGATACACAATGAGGATCGTATCCATATGATTTTGCACTTCTCGACAAATATAATATATTTTGCTATTCTAAGCGGTTATTCTATTTTAGGTAATGAAGAACTTGTTATTCTTAACTCTTGGGCTCAGGAATTCCTATATAACGTAAGCGATACAGTAAAAGCTTTTTCGATTCTTTTATTAACGGATTTATGTATCGGATTTCATTCACCCCACGGTTGGGAACTAATGATTGGTTCTGTCTACAAGGATTTTGGATTTGTTCATAATGATCAAATCATATCTGGTCTTGTTTCCACTTTTCCAGTTATTCTCGATACTATTTTAAAATATTTTATTTTCCGTTATTTAAATCGTGTATCTCCGTCACTTGTAGTTATTTATCATTCAATGAATGATTAATAAATGATCCACCGATATTAATCTAATCAAATTATAATGTTTCTTAATGTGTAGTTCTACATAAGCATTAAAAACTTTCTACCCGGGGGATTTTCATCCTATAGCATTCCAGTAAAATGATTCCAGTAAATAGCAGAATCGTGGATAGGGAACTATACGAGCGACCTACCCAATTTATTGTAGAAATTTTCGGATCAATGATTAGACCATGCAAACTAGAAATACTTTTTCTCGGATAAAGGAACATATTACTCGATCTATTTCCGTATCGCTCATGATATATATCATGACTCGAACATACATTTCAAGTGCATATCCCATTTTTGCGCAGCAGGGTTATGAAAATCCACGAGAAGCGACTGGGCGTATTGTATGTGCCAATTGCCATTTAGCTAATAAGCCCGTGGATATTGAGGTTCCACAAGCGGTACTTCCTGATACTGTATTTGAAGCAGTTGTTCGAATTCCTTATGATAAGCAAGTGAAACAAGTTCTTGCTAATGGTAAGAAAGGGGGTTTGAATGTAGGGGCTGTTCTTATTTTACCGGAGGGGTTTGAATTAGCTCCTTCCGATCGTATTTCTCCCAAGATGAAAGAAAAGATAGGCAATTTGTCTTTTCAGAGCTACCGCCCTAATCAAAAAAATATTCTTGTGATAGGGCCTGTCCCTGGTCAGAAATATAGCGAAATCACCTTTCCTATTCTTTCCCCCGACCCCGCTACTAAGAAGGATGTTCACTTCTTAAAATATCCTATGTACGTAGGGGGAAATAGGGGAAGGGGTCAGATTTATCCCGACGGAAGCAAGAGTAACAATACAGTTTATAATGCTACAGGAGCGGGTATAGTAAGTAAAATCATACGAAAAGAAAAGGGGGGGTACGAAATAACCATAACAGATCCGTCGGATGGAGGTCAAGTGGTTGATATTATCCCTCCTGGACCAGAACTTCTTGTTTCAGAAGGTGAATCCATCAGATTTGATCAACCATTAACGAGTAATCCTAATGTGGGTGGATTTGGTCAGGGAGATGCAGAAATAGTACTTCAAGATCCATTACGTGTCCAAGGTCTTTTATTCTTCTTGGCATCTGTTATTTTGGCACAAATCTTTTTGGTTCTTAAAAAGAAACAGTTCGAGAAGGTTCAATTGGCCGAAATGAATTTCTAGACTCGCCGATTTATCGACATCAAGTTCGTAAAAAGAAACAAATTATTGTTGTCGATTATGTATCATCAAAAAAAACTGAAATTATGAAAAACCTTTTATTTACTTGTTTATACTATTTTTCTACGAGCTTCGGGGAATCTCTTGTACCGCATTCCTAGTCATATCCTATATAGGTAGATCTTTTTTGAAGAAGACTATTTTATTTGACTTTACCAACGCTTTCTTTGTTTTTTTTAGCCAAATTTAATTCGTACGACTATGTTACTATACTATGATGCCGGATTTCAATTATCAATCTTATTCTATTTCAAATAGAATAAGATTGGGATAGATAGTCCCATAAGTAAGTGCGGAACTATAAATGCGGGCAACAAATGATTCTAGGAGGGATTATTTGTCTTCCTATTCTTCGACACAAGAATAGGGGTAGAGAAAATTCCCCTTCTTGTGTCGAAAGAGTAATGATTTTTGATCCTGTTCGTCAAAAATTCCTAGTCTTGGTGTCGGTTTTCAGATGTATCAGAACTTCCTTTTTTATTTATTACGTACAATAAAAATAAAGTAGTGGACAAACAAAAAAAAGGGGGGAATCTCATTTAATTTGATTAAATAGAAGTTATTCAATGAACTTATAAAAAATTAAAATCTTTCTGAGATAAGAAAATAAAATAAAATATAAATGAGAATGAAAGTTAAGAGTATAGAAAAGTATTTGTACGATATCTAATCTACAGAAAAATAGATAATCCGAAAATTGAGTAATTCCTCCCTTCTTATAACTTGTAAAGTACCCATAGATACTATCAACGAGCAGGTGAATCAATCAATGAAGTTCATTTTTCAAAAGGATCATCAATCAGAAAAAATGGAATGGAGTTTTTTGGAACAGTAGAAAACTAAATCAACTTTGTCATTTAGACGA